TCTATATTGAGGATTTGAAATTGAAAATATTTAGATTCAAATTACTCTTTCAAGAGATTAGGCCAATAACTATATCTACATATCCAGAAAAATAGAATTTTTTTTACAACTATTATAAAAAGTAGAGTTACCTCTTTTTTCCTGACCGGGTCAATAAAGTTATGAAAGATTTTGATTTATTTATCTCTTTTTTTATATATAATGGATTTACCTGGACTAATACATGATTTTCTTTTAGTCTTTCTGGGATTGGGTCTTATATTAGGGGCTCTGGGAGTAGTATTACTTCCTAATCCCATTTATTCTGCCTTTTCGTTAGGATTTGTTTTTGTTTGTATATCTTTATTCTATATTCTATCGAACTCCCATTTTGTAGCTGCTGCGCAGCTCCTTATTTACGTAGGAGCCATCAATGTTTTAATCATTTTTGCTGTGATGTTTATAAATGGTTCAGAATATTCCAAAGATTTCCATCTTTGGACCGTGGGAGATGGAGTAACTTCCGTGGTCTGTACAAGTATTTTTGTTTCACTAATTACTACTATTCCAGATACGTCATGGTACGGTATTATTTGGACTACAAAAGCAAACCAGATTATAGAGCAAGATCTTATAAGTAATAGTCAACAAATTGGAATTCATTTATCAACAGATTTTTTTATTCCGTTTGAATTTATTTCAATAATTCTTTTAGTTGCGTTAATCGGCGCAATTGCTGTAGCTCGTCAATAATAACTCTTTAGAACTGGAAAAATATGAGCTACCACATGCATTTCCTTTTTCTATTTGACTTTGTATATAAAATAGATAGAATTTTTTTATTAGTTCGACCTATTCCCAATATATTCCTTTATTCCATTACGTTATTTTATATTCTAGTCAACTAGTAAATCCAATTGGTTAAATTGTTGTTCATATTGAAATGAATCGAGATTGATAAGGAGTTAGTTAATGATGCTCGAACATGTACTTGTTTTGAGTGCCTTTTTATTTTCTGTCGGTCTATATGGATTGATTACAAGTCGAAATATGGTTAGGGCTCTTATGTGTCTTGAACTTATATTAAATGCGGTTAATCTCAATTTTGTAACATTTTCTGATTTTTTTGATAGTCGTCAATTAAAAGGAGCCATTTTCTCCATTTTTGTTATAGCTATTGCAGCTGCTGAAGCCGCTATTGGACTCGCTATTGTTTCATCAATTTATCGTAACAGAAAATCAACTCGTATAAATCAATCGAACTTGTTGAATAAGTAATTTAAGTAATATTATCATATAACTTAGAATTTTCATAAATAAATTCAAATTAGCATGTTGGCTACTTAAGGTAGGCTCCTGTTATCACAAAGATAAGAGATCAAAGTAGTTTGGCACTGTCAATCCATTCCATAAGTAGATTAATAAAAAAACTCGGGAAACTCATCGATTCATCTAGTCCTAGTATTTAAATATATAATTCATTTATCAATTTACTAGATTGAAACTTTATCACGTTCAAAAATGGATAGATCCAATGTCGCATTCAGTAAAGATTTATGATACATGTATCGGGTGTACTCAATGTGTCCGAGCTTGTCCCACGGATGTATTAGAAATGATACCTTGGGACGGATGTAAAGCTAAACAAATAGCTTCTGCTCCAAGAACAGAGGATTGTGTCGGTTGTAAGAGATGTGAATCCGCCTGCCCAACAGATTTCTTGAGTGTTCGAGTTTATTTATGGCATGAAACAACGCGCAGCATGGGTATAGCTTATTAATACGTTACAGAAACTCTTACTCGAGTCCATTTTTTTTTTTACCGCCAAAACCTGTGCCCAAAAATATATTATTTTTGGGCACAGGTTTTTTTGGTCCAAGTGTATCTTGTCTTTACCACGAACAACTTTCCTTGGTTAACAATAATTGTAGTTTTACCAATATTTGCGGGTTCCTTTATTTTCTTTCTTCCCCATAAAGGAAATAGGGTAATTAGGTGGTATACTATAGGTATATGCATGTTAGAACTTCTTCTAACAACCTATGCATTCTGTTATCATTTCCAATTGGACGATCCATTAGTCCAACTAGTCGAGGACTATAAATGGATCAATTTTTTTGATTTCCGTTGGAAATTAGGAATAGATGGGCTGTCAATAGGACCCGTTTTATTAACAGGATTTATCACTACGTTAGCTACTTTAGCAGCCTGGCCTGTTACTCGAGATTCTCGATTATTCCATTTCTTGATGTTAGCAATGTACAGTGGTCAAATAGGATCATTTTCTTCGCGGGACCTTTTACTTTTTTTCATCATGTGGGAATTAGAATTAATTCCGGTTTATCTACTTCTATCCATGTGGGGAGGAAAGAAACGTCTCTACTCAGCCACAAAATTTATTTTGTACACGGCGGGGGGTTCCATTTTTCTCTTAATGGGAGTTCTGGGTGTCGGTTTATATGGTTCTAATGAACCAACATTGAATTTTGAAACATCAGTTAATCAGTCGTATCCTGTGGCT